TAGAAAATATAGGAAGAAAATCCCTTGGATGTGATGTATAGAAGATGTGATGTATAGAAAAAAAAATATATATATAGATATAGTAAGATTTTGAATGTTTTGCTTATGTACAAAATAAGAAAATAACAAACATTCTAATTGGATTCATGGATCGTTTTTCAGTCATTCATTGAATGATAAATCACTACAAGTGACGGAGATACACGATTTAAATAACGGAAAATCCAATATTTAAAAATTGTATCGAGAATGACTGGAAAAGTGGAAACAAGGCCAGATATAATTTGATCATTATGAGCAAATCCAAAATCTTTGTAGACAGAGCCAATCATTAGTTCCCAACCGTGGGGTGAGTGGAATCCTATACATAAATCGGTTAATAAAAGAATTGAAAAAGCTTTTATTGTGTCGCTTAAGTTATATAGGAATTCTTGAACCCACGAATTAAGAATAATAAGTTCTTCATTACTTAGAATAGAATACCCACTTAGAATAACGAAACAGATTATATTTGTCGAGAAGTGTAAAATCGTATGGATACGATCTTCATTGTGCATCTTGATCAATTGGATCGTTTCTTTGTGGATTCCGGTACGAAACCCTTGTAGATGTGTTTCCGGGTATTCCTTTATCATTTCGTCCAAGCGAACGAGTTCCTCTAATTCTATGAATTTTTCTAGAATACTTTTTTCTTGGATATCATTTAAAAAAGTTTCGGATTTACTAGTATTACACCAATTAATAACCCAAGATTCAAAACTTTTATTAAAAGAAAAAAAAGAGATCCACCAGGGCAAAAAAACTATAGATGTAAGATATAGAAGGGGAATAAATGCTTTTCTTTTCATTTTTTCGTCTGTGAATTTTTAATGAACCCACTCCATTTATCGATTCTATATGATCTAATATTTCTATCAAGCATAAGTTCTATTACAAGGCTTCGAACTTATGAATCTATTCCCTGTTTTTTTGTGAGTCAGTGCTTAGTCCTTGAATTTTGAAAGAATAGAAAAAAAATAGCCTAAAAATAAAAAGAAGAGTACACGAATAAGGAGAACAAAAAAAGATAAAAAGAAACGTCGATTGACAAAAGAAAGGAGAGAGAATTTACAAGATATGATCTATCCAGTATCAATTTCAAATATTGAAAATAAAAAGAGAATTTCTTTATTCTATATTTTTTTATTCCAAAATGCTTTGTTTTGCTCTATGAGATGGGTCTATTATTTAGATTTCTTTCTTGTTTTGTTACTGAATTTAGTGAATTTACGTACACATAAAAAAATTTGCAGATAAAAAGTTTCGTTTTCTAATTGTTCCGTATATATAATATACGTCTTCTTTGGTTCATCAACATTGTGAAGAATTTTCAGTTAAGTTATGCTATAGAAAAAAAAGAAGACTCTTGGATTTCTTCACTCCTGCTAAGAAAATGTTCATTCTTCATCTCATTTCAAAATACTTCAATTGGTACACGCAAAAAATAGGCCAATTCGGCTACTTTTTGCTCAATTTCTCGCGGAGTCAAATTCTCATCAGTACGAGTCAAAGGAATGGCCCCCCGGCCTCGGATTTCCATATAAAGGGCACGCCGAGCGTAAATACCCTCTTTAACTTCTAGCCTAATAGACTGAATATCTTTCATAAGGAATCGGAGTAAGATGCGACGATTTTTTCCAGGAAATCCCCAGCGAAAAATACACACTATTCCTTCTTTTCTATCGAATCGATCATAACCACTACCTACATTCCACAAAATTGTGCACCACAAATAAGAACTAATAAATAGACCGGCGATCCCATAGAAAGACATCACGATCCCTTGTGGAAAAAAAATTATTTGCTGAGATGGAAATAAAGATATCAAATTTTTGCCAAGATAACTGGAAATTCCAACCAAAAAAAAACCCAATGAACCTAAAAAAAGTATAAGGGCCCAGCAGAAATTACTTGTTTTTCGAGACCCCGCTATAAGTTCTATCCATATACGTTCTGATCGCCAACTCATACTAGATTCAGTTGCTTTTTATTTGAAGTGGGAAACTAGCCCAATTTGACTTTCTTTTTTTGAAGTAACTTTCATCAACTCGCACTATTCGGATGTGAATCTTTAGAAAGAATTCGATGAATTCCCTATTTTTTTTTAATATTTTTAAAAAGGGAGCCCCCTCACCTCTATCTACTATAAAAACGTTGGCTTTGCATTTCTTTCAGGCCTCCGCCGCAATCTCGATTTATTTTCAAATAGCTCATTTACTCATATATAATATTTACGCCTGCATAAGAACCCTTTCATTTTCATTTATGTTTGAAGGGAGCTGCCTGCATGTTATATCATATTATACTAAATAGATATCTGTATTTATACTAAATAGATATCTGTATTATGATCCAAGTCTAAGTCTTGAAAAAAAATAAATGAAATCTACCCTTATCGGGCCTAATCAGATCTAAACAATCTTGTTTTTTGAACATGAAGAGATAAAGAAGCCATTGCAATTGCCGGAAATACTAAGCCCACTAAAGGCACAAAAATGGAGGGTAGGTTGTTAAGAATTGTCATAGAATGGGCACCTCGGTTTAATATTTGTACCTGTTATTTATTTTTATTATATTTTTATTATTATAAATTATAAATATTTTTATTATTATATTAATATATATTAATATTATAATTATATTAATATATTAATATTTTAATATTAATATTTTATTAAATTATATTAATTAAATTATATTAATATTTTATTAAATTATATTATTTTTATATTATTTATTAAATTTATTTATATTATTTATTAAATTATAAATTAAATTATATTAATTAAATTATATTAATTATATTAATTAAATTATATTAATATTTTATTATTAGATTATTAGAAAGATATCTTATAATCATTAGAATTCCTATATAATTATACTAAGTATATCTAAGTGAATATATATAATAAAGTGCAAAGAGTGTAGAACTAACTAAATGACCTATTTCTATTTCTACATGAAATATATATGATAATTCGTTTATTTGTTATTCTTATCTTTTTTTTGTCTTATAACTTTCATTTTATAATTTGACTTTAATATTTAATAATTTAATAAAAATAAAAATTTAATAAATAAGAAAAATAAAGAGTTTTTCTGCTTATAAATTCCCGAAAAATTCGTTAAAGAATTTATAATCCGATCCGTCAATAGGTATTTTTATTAGTAAAAAAGGGGATTCCGGGGAGACATATATAGCAAGACTCTCTATTTTCTATGCATAAGTAAGAAAAGAGCATGAAATTCGTTTTATTTACCTTGTCAAAATTTTCTTTTTTTTTCACGGAAAAAGAATTCACCCTTTTTTCTTGTTGATAGAGGTTTCTTAATTAGTAATCAGAATATCGGTAAAAAAAAATTATCTGCATAGTTCTTTCTACAATTCGCTCTTATGTTACAAAAAAATCCATTCTTCGGATTTTTCCTTTGATTCCGATAAAAAATTTTTAACTAATTTAAATTCAATTTAATTAACTAAATTTTTATTTTTAATTAACTAATTTAATTAACTATTAACTATTTAATTAACTATTAACTTAAGGCTCTACTTGATTTATGATTCAAAGGAAAGAAATCGTGAAGCTGAAGTAACTCATTCAAAACGCCTTTTAAAGGATTACGTGGTACGATTGGATCGAATAAACCCTTATGGAATAAAAATTCAGCCGATTGTGAACCTTCAGGTACTGTCTTATTCAATGTTTGTTCAATTACTCTTTTACCCGCAAATGCAATATAGGCGTTAGGTTCAGCAATAATGATATCCCCCAACATACCAAAACTAGCTGTCACCCCGCCGGTCGTAGGAGATGTAAGGATTGATACATAAAATAACTTTTTATTCGATTGATAATCATATAAAGCAGAAGATATTTTAGCCATTTGCATCAAGCTCAAACTTCCTTCTTGCATGCGTGCTCCTCCGGAAGCACACACTAAAATAAGAGGTAAAAATTTATTGGTAGCATACTCAATCAAACGGGTGATTTTTTCCCCTACTACGGATCCCATACTACCCCCCATAAACTGAAAATCCATAACCCCAATTGCTACGGGAATACCGTTTAGTTGACCTGTGCCTGTTTGAACAGCCTCGGTTAATCCTGTCTTTTTTTGATAAGAATCAATACGATCTTTATAAGGTTCCTCTTCTGAATGAAATTCAATGGGATCCAGAGATACCATGTCTTCATCCATAGGATTCCAAGTGCCTAGGTCAATCGAAAGTTCAATTCTATCTGAACTACTCATTTTCAAATGATATCCACATTGTTCACAAATATTCATTCTTGACTTCAAAAATTTCTTATAGTTTAATCCATAACAATTTTCGCATTGAACCCACAAATGCTTGTATTTTTGAGTTATATCGAGATCATTAGAACTTTCTCTTATAGTTAAATCGCTACCATTCGTGCTAGTTCTTAGACTGGAACTCTCACTTTCACTACTATTTCCACTTTCACCACAAATGTAACTATAAATGTAACTCTCACTGTAATTGTTACTACCACTTAAATCAATACAGATTTGAGAGCGAAGATAATTGTCAATACAACTATTGATGTAATTATTCCAACTATATTTAGTATCAGACATATAATGATCATAGTGGAAGTCACCACTGCTAGACCCATTATTCAGATAACTCGAATTCCAATAACTATAAAAAGAACTTTCTAGTTCATTCAGAAAAGAATGATCAGTTTCAATCTCAAAAACTTGATTTTCAATATCAAAATATATGGAATAACTGTCCCTATTACTATCCCTAACTAAAAAAGTTTCATCAACGCTGAAATTCCGAATGCCAACTAAATGATCAACATTACTGTAACTAGAGCTGTCACTATTACTCCAACAATGGGTGTTTTTATCTGTATCGTTTAGAATTGGGTCTTCGCTTATACTGGTATTTTCAAGAGGACTAAAACTATCCATTGATTTACTTAACC